GGGTTTCAACGAAGGAAGTTTATTCATTATTAAAATGAAAGCCGAAGTAAACGAGGGTCCTACTGCGAAAAGATTAAAACCTCGAGCCCGAGGGCGGAGTTATCTGATCAAAAAACCCACTTGTCATATAACTATTGTTTTAAAAGATATATCCTTAGCTGAATATGAATATAGAGACTATCTCGATCTCGAGTGCTCAAAAAACACTAGATTAATAAATAAAAAAAAGAACAAAACGATGACATGTCATGATACATATAGGAATGGGGGATTATGGGACAAAAAATAAATCCACTAGGTTTTCGGCTTGGTACAACACAAAGTCATCATTCTCTTTGGTTTGCAAAACCAAAAAACTATTGCGAGGGTCTACAAGAAGATCAAAAAATACGAAACTTTATTAAGAATTATATAAAAAAAAATATCAGAATATCTTCCGGTGTTGAGGGAATTGCACGGATAGAGATTCAAAAAAGAATTGATCTAATTCAAGTTATAATCTATATAGGGTTCCCAAAATTATTACTAGAAAATAGACCGCGAAGAATTGAAGAATTACAGATGAATGTACAAAAAGAACTTAATTGTGTGAATCGAAAAATAAACATTGCTATTACACGAATTACAAATCCTTATGGACACCCCAATATTCTTGCCGAATTTATAGCCGGACAATTAAAAAATCGAGTTTCTTTTCGAAAAGCAATGAAAAAAGCTATTGAATTAACGGAACAGGCCGATACAAAAGGAATTCAAGTACAAATTGCAGGGCGTCTTGACGGAAAAGAAATTGCGCGCGCCGAATGGATCAGAGAAGGTAGAGTTCCTCTACAAACCATTGGAGCTAAAATTGATTATTGTTCCTATACGGTTCGAACTATATACGGGGTATTGGGAATAAAAATTTGGATATTTGTAGACGAAAAAAAATAAGAGTTTACGGGTCTTTAGAGCCCCCCCATTAATGGAAATAAACCAAACAAAGAACGAGCTCTTTTTATCTTCAATCAAAACAAAAATGAGAAATTCCGCAATTCTATAGGGTTGAATAAAAATTCGATTGATTTTTTTTTTTTTATTTTTATATAATTGCTATGCTTAGTGTGCGACTCGTTGGTTTTTTTTAGGGCTAGGATTCCAAAAAATGGACCGTCCTGTAGTATGAACTAATAACTATAGCACTAATAACCAACTCATTGCTTCGTATTATCTGAATCCAAAGAACCGGTCAAGATATAATATAGTGGTCATATCGTTGTAGCAACTGAAATTTGCATAACATAAAAACCCAATCTGATTGTAGGTTGTGAAGTTCGAAGTTGTGAAATAAAATCGAAAAGCATGCGGATAAATGGAAGGATGAGAGAAAGAGAGAAAGAAAATATCAATGATATAAGATTCCAATATGTAAGGTCTGTAAGTCATCTCATAAAAAACAGTGTAATATAGCATCAATAATGATTCAGCCCTAACTAGATGAATCCGCTCATAGAACAAAAAAAATCAAGAGCCCCGAGCCAATAAAAACTGAGAAAATTGACTTAAGAAAAAATTTCATTAAGGGCTCCGTTGGAGAATTCAGACCTAACCATTAATCGAGAAGCAATGGGAACGACGGAACCCGTGAATAAAGAAAAAGAAGATTCTATTGGAAATGAATCTTAATGATTTATTTCCAATAGAATCTTAATGATTTATTGGGTGGGATGGCGAAACGAACCCAGGAACTAAACTATTCTTTTATTCGTAGAGGTCATGAACTAACCCTACAACTGAAATAGATATTGAAAGAGTAAATATTCGCCCGCGAAAGGTTTATTTTTTGATTTTTTTGGATTGATTCATTTTGATCGATCCGATATGGTAAAGGGCAAAACAAAATAAAGATTTGTTATAACGATAAAAAAAAAAGACATTGAGATTATCTATAAATAGAACATAAATGTTTCAATTCTATATCTAAACATGATATACAAATTTAGAATAGATTAATTAAATGAACTTTCAAAAAATCCTATGCTTCAGTATATTATTCATTAAATTCCCCTATATCTTGATAAAATCGTTTTTAGTCCTTTCATTCGCGAGGAGCTGGATGAGAAGAAACTCTCATGTCCAGTTCTGTAGTAGAGATGGCATTGAGAAAGAACCATCAATTATAACCCCAAAAGAACAAGATTCCGTAAACAACATAGAGGAAGAATGAAAGGGATATCTTATCGAGGTAATCATATTTGTTTCGGCAGATATGCTCTTCAAGCACTTGAACCCGCTTGGATCACATCTAGACAAATCGAAGCGGGGCGCCGCGCAATGACACGAAATGTACGGCGCGGTGGAAAAATATGGGTACGTATCTTTCCAGACAAACCAGTTACACTAAGACCCACGGAAACCCGTATGGGGTCCGGTAAAGGATCCCCCGAATATTGGGTAGCCGTCGTTAAACCGGGTAGAATACTTTATGAAATGAGTGGAGTAGCTGAAAATATAGCTCGAAAGGCTATTTCAATAGCGGCGTCCAAAATGCCTATAAGAACTCAATTCATTATTTCGGGATAGGAATGTCGAAACAAAGGAAATAAATCTTGGGTATAAAAAATGCGGGTCTTCCCTTTTTTTTTTTTTTTACTTCGTCCTTTCAGTGCTTTACTTTAAATTAAACATTAAAAAAACGGACTCAAAAAACGATATGATTCAACCTCAAACCCATTTGAATGTAGCAGACAATAGCGGTGCCCGAGAATTGATGTGTATTCGAATCATAGGAGCCAGTAATCGTAGATATGCTCATATTGGTGACGTTATTGTTGCTGTGATCAAGGAAGCAGTACCCAATACGCCTCTAGAAAGATCAGAAGTGATCAGAGCTGTAATTGTACGTACTCGTAAAGAACTCAGACGTGATAACGGTATGATAATACGGTACGATGACAATGCTGCAGTTGTCATTGATCACGAAGGAAATCCAAAGGGAACTCGAGTTTTTGGTGCGATGGCCCGGGAATTGAGACAGTTGAATTTTACTAAAATAGTTTCATTAGCACCTGAAGTATTATAAGAGGGGACCGCGATATAGTGATAGTATGAAAATAAAATAGATAAATCAAAATTTAGTAGAGTATGTCTCACGCATATACTTTTAATAATTTTCATAAAAAAAAGAACATGTTGATTATATCAAAATTTGGAAGCAACAAAATTTTCAGTTTATCATGGGCAAGGACACTATTGCTGACATAATAACTTCTATACGAAATGCTGACATGAATAGAAAGGGAACGGTTCGAATAGCATCTACTAACATCACCGAAAACGTTGTTAAAATCCTTTTGCGAGAGGGTTTTATCGAAAACGCAAGGAAACTCGTGGAAAACAAAAACAAAAAAGAGTTTTTGGTTTTAACCCTACGACATCGAAGGAATAGGAAAGGGCCGTATAGACCCATTTTAAATTTAAAACGAATCAGTCGACCCGGTCTACGAATCTATTTTAACTATCGACGAATTCCTAGAATTTTAGATGGGATGGGGATTGTAATTCTCTCTACTTCTCGGGGTATAATGACAGACCGAGCGGCTCGACTGGAAAGAATCGGTGGAGAAATTTTGTGTTATATATGGTAATTATTCTGCTATCCGAATTGTATTTGGAGCTTACTTTTATGTTGTGAGAAAAAAAAGGGGAGGATTCCTCGAGGTTTAATTACCGAATAACTTACCAAAGGTATGCTCCGGGTTCTTTTAGATAGTTTAGAGAGCGAAGTAAGATTCTAGATTATGTTTCAGGAGGGATGCGACCCGTTTTTCTACATTTACTCCCGGTGGCTAGAGGCAAAATTGAAGGAAGTCGTTATGATTCAGATTCAACTGGAGGATATAATAATAATATATAGACTACACAAAAGGATTTGAGTGATTAGGTGATTTTTCAACATTCCTTTCAGGGGGATACAAATCGCGGTTCAAAAATTTCAAGAAACTTATTTTCTTCCAACTTCCAATAAGTAGATTCGAAATTCATTTAAGGAATAACAATTATGAAAATAAGGGCTTCAGTTCGTAAAATTTGTGAAAAATGTCGACTGATCCGCAGGAGGGGACGGATTATAGTAATTTGTTCCAACCCGAGACATAAACAAAGACAAGGATAATCTTTCGAAAAGTTTAGAAAGTAACCGATGAACAAATCAACATAAAAGATCGGTTTTGACATGAAATGGATATATCCATATATCTCTGACTTATATTTATGAAATGATCAAATATGGCAAAATCTCCACCACGAAGTGGTTCACGTAGGCCGGGACGGATCGGTTCACGTAAAAGTGGACGTCGAATACCAAAGGGCGTTATTCATGTTCAAGCAAGTTTCAACAACACCATTGTGACTGTTACAGATGTCCGGGGTCGGGTAATTTCTTGGTCCTCGGCCGGTACTTGTGGATTCAGGGGTACAAGAAGAGGTACGCCTTTTGCTGCTCAAACCGCAGCAGGAAATGCTATTCGAGCAGTAGCGGATCAAGGTATGCAACGAGCAGAAGTCATGATAAAGGGTCCTGGTCTCGGAAGAGATGCGGCATTACGAGCTATTCGTAGAAGCGGTATCCTTTTAAATTTCGTACGGGATGTAACCCCTATGCCACACAATGGTTGCAGACCCCCTAAAAAAAGACGGGTGTAGAAATAAACATTGAAGAGATTTCAAGAGAAATAAATGACTCAATGATCTGACAAATAATATTACTATGGTTCGAGAGAAAGTAAAAGTATCTACTCGGACACTGCAGTGGAAGTGTGTTGAATCAAGAGCAGACAGTAAGCGTCTTTATTATGGGCGCTTTATTTTGTCTCCACTTATGAAAGGTCAAGCCGACACAATAGGCATTGCGATGCGAAGAGTTTTGCTTGGAGAAATAGAAGGAACATGTATTACACGCGCAAAATCTGAGAAAATCCCACACGAATATTCTACCATAGTGGGTATTCAAGAATCGGTAC